AATAAGGTGCCTGATAAAAGGGTTACTTTGATAGAGTAAATCATGTAAGGCCAGACTTACCCCTATTAAAAAAGATAAGCTAAATTTAAGCTTTTGGGTTCATACCCCAACGATAGTGGGTACACTTCTTTTTAATGTCAATCTTCTTCCCTCCGTTTATCTATTCATTTTTTCTTTTTACGGGGACTCTTATTTCTGTTTCGTCATCATCTTTTTTTGGTATATGAATAGGACTAGAGATAAATCTAATAGCATTTATCCCTATAATTGTAAATACTGAATTTAATAAAAAAAGCAGAGAAGCGGCCATCAAGTACTTCTTGATTCAAGCCTTTGCTTCAGCCATGGTGATTTTTGCAGCCTTTTACTTTTATTTATATGGAGGATCTTTTTTATCTAAAAGATCTAACATTTTTATTACCCTCGCTTTGTCTTTAAAATTAGGTATGGCTCCATTCCATTTCTGATTTCCTCAAGTCTTAGAGGGATTAAGTTGAATTAACACTTTAGTCTTACTAACTTGGCAAAAAATTGCTCCGTTGGTAATAATATCACTCTTATTTCATGATGATGTGCTCCTGACTCTTGCTCTTATTTCAGCTGTAGTTGGAGCAATCTCAGGAATTAATCAAACTTCGATGCGAAAAATTTTAGCTTTTTCTTCCATCTCTCATTTAGGATGAGTAACTGCAACAATATGTTTTAGTCGCAGACTATGGGTAGACTACTTTATCTTTTACTGTATTACAAGATTTATTTTATGTTTATCATTTTGACTTTTAAATCTAAATTATTTCTCACAACTAACTTTAACACCTAATTTAAGAGATAAATTTATTATTTTTATTAACCTCCTCTCACTAGGAGGTCTACCTCCATTATTAGGGTTTCTTCCCAAATTCTTAGCTATAGTTGTAATTAGAGAGAGCTTCCCAGCATTAGGAATTCTAATTTTCTCTAGACTCATTACCTTATATTTTTATATCCGATTATGTTTTAGAACATTTACATTATACAAGCGAAGAGCAGCATGGAATCAAAAAAGTACTGCCCTGAAGAACTTCTTCGTTCTAAGTATCTTAACTTCTGTTTCTATTTTAGGAATCTTCCCGTTAAATTTATTTAACTTTTAATGTTTTAGGTTAAATTAAACCTGTAGCCTTCAAAGCTACTAATGGGTAAATTACCCAAACATTATTGAAATCGCGACAATGATTATTTTCAACAAATCATAAAGATATTGGAACTTTATATTTAATTTTTGGAGCTTGGTCAGCTATAGTAGGTACAGCTTTAAGAATATTAATTCGAGCTGAACTAGGGCAACCAGGTAGTTTAATTGGAGATGACCAAATTTACAATGTAATTGTTACAGCTCACGCATTTATTATAATTTTTTTTATAGTTATACCAATTATAATTGGGGGATTTGGTAATTGATTATTACCCCTAATACTAGGGGCCCCAGATATAGCTTTTCCACGCCTTAACAATATAAGTTTTTGACTCCTCCCTCCTGCTCTAATGCTTTTAATTAGAGGTTCCCTTGTTGAGGCAGGAGCAGGGACAGGGTGGACTGTTTATCCTCCCTTATCTAGTAATATTGCTCATTCGGGTGCTTCCGTTGATTTATCTATTTTTTCCTTACACCTAGCTGGAGCATCTTCAATTCTAGGAGCAATTAATTTTATATCCACAGTTATTAATATACGGGCAGAGACTTTAACATTTGACCGTTTACCTTTATTTGTATGAAGAGTTTTTATTACTGTAATTTTATTACTTCTTTCTTTACCAGTTTTAGCAGGAGCTATTACTATATTATTAACTGATCGTAATCTAAATACTTCATTCTTTGATCCAACAGGTGGGGGAGACCCTATTCTTTACCAACACTTATTTTGGTTCTTTGGACACCCTGAAGTATATATTTTGATCCTTCCTGCTTTCGGGATAATTTCCCATATTGTAGCAAATGAAAGAGGAAAAAAAGAATCTTTTGGTACACTAGGTATAATTTATGCCATAATTGCTATTGGAATTCTAGGTTTTGTTGTTTGAGCCCATCACATATTTACAGTAGGTATAGATGTAGATACACGAGCTTACTTTACTTCTGCAACCATAATTATTGCTGTCCCAACAGGGATTAAAGTATTCAGCTGACTTGGAACCCTGCATGGTTCACAATTTTCTTATAGCCCTCCTTTATTATGAGCTCTAGGATTCCTATTTTTATTTACAGTTGGAGGAGTGACAGGAGTAGTTCTGGCTAATTCTTCTATTGACATTGTTTTACACGATACATACTATGTGGTTGCACATTTCCATTATGTCCTTTCTATAGGAGCAGTCTTCGGGATTATAGCAGGAGCTGTTTACTGATTTCCCCTGCTAACAGGTATCACTATAAAACCAAAATGACTAAAGATTCATTTTGGGGCTATATTTATTGGGGTAAATGTAACCTTTTTCCCTCAACATTTCCTTGGACTTGCTGGAATACCACGGCGATATTCAGATTACCCTGACGCCTTTACTTCCTGAAACGTAGTTTCCTCTATCGGATCAACACTCTCTTTTATTAGAGCTCTGGGGTTCATTTATATTATTTGAGAAGCTATAGTATCACAACGACCTACAATTTTCAGTCCCAACTTATCATCTAATTTAGAATGAGTTCATACAACTCCTCCTCATTACCATAGTTATGATGAATTACCACAATTTACTATTCGATAAATTCTGATATGGCAGATTAGTGCTGTAGATTTAAGATCTACCCATAAAGGTTTAAACCCTTTTTTCAGAACAATAATGTCAACATGAACACAGTTAAGTTTTCAAGATAGTGCTTCTCCCTTAATAGAAGAATTAATTATATTCCACGACCATGCAATATTGGTGTTAACTTTAGTTACAACACTCGTAGCTTACATTATTCTTACCATATTTAGAAATAAATTTATTGATCGTTTCCTTCTGGAAGGTCATCTAATTGAAGTAATTTGAACTGTAATTCCCGCACTTCTTTTAATTTTTATTGCTTTACCGTCCCTTCACTTACTTTACCTATTGGATGAGTATGATAACCCTTCCCTTACTATTAAGTCTATAGGTCATCAATGATATTGATCTTATGAATACTCAGACTTCCTTGACGTGGAATTTGATTCCTATATAATCCCCTCTAAAGACTTAGAAGATAATCAGTTCCGTTTAATCGAAGTAGACAACCGTATAGTAGTCCCTATAAATACTTATATTCGAATTTTAGTTTCCTCTACAGACGTAATTCACTCTTGAACTGTCCCAGCACTTAGAGTAAAAGCTGATGCTATTCCAGGACGATTAAACCAACTTACCTTCCTTGTAAATCGGCCTGGATTATTTTTCGGACAATGTTCAGAAATTTGCGGAGCAAACCACAGTTTCATGCCCATCGTTGTAGAAAGTATTTCTATAAACTCATTCCTAAACTGGATTAATAATTTTGAATAAGAAAATTTAGTTAAAATATAACATCAGCTTGTCATGCTGAAATTGCTCAATAGAGCAATTTTCTATTCCTCACATAGCACCTATTATATGAGCTTTAATTATATTTATAACATTTTCTATAATTCTTATTATACTTACAATAATCTACTTTGGCAGATCTCCTGTAACCCCAGAATGAAAAAAGATTGCTAAACAATCTTATTCATCTTCTTGACCATGATAACAAATCTTTTTTCTTCTTTTGATCCTATATCTTCAACATTTAACATACAGTTAAACTGAATAGCAATATTCTTATTTATTATTGTATTTTATCCCCTTTACTGAATTTCCACTTCAAAATCTTCTATTTTATACTCAGAATTGACCTCCTATATCACTAAAGAATTTATACCTCTATTTAAAAGTTATAAAAATATTATTTTTTTTAATGTCCTTTTTATATTTATCTTAATTAATAATATTTTCGGTCTTATACCTTACACTTTTACAAGCACAGCCCACATTGCTATAACGTTGGCTATAGCTTTTACAATCTGAGTAACTTTTATGTTATATGGGTGAATTAATAATACAAATCATATATTTGCCCACCTAGTCCCTCTCGGAACTCCTATCGTTTTAATACCCTTTATAGTACTAATTGAGTCTATTAGTAATATTATTCGCCCTATTACTTTATCTGTTCGTTTGGCCGCTAATTTAACGGCCGGTCACTTACTCTTGATTCTTCTAGGAGAAAGTATAGTAAACAATAGAATTCTAATTATCATCACAGTAACAGCGGCTCAGTTTGCATTAATAACATTAGAAGCTGCTGTAGCAGTAATTCAAGCTTATGTCTTTGCGACACTTTCAACTCTTTATGCTAGCGAAGTTTAATGACAACCCATTCACATCACCCATTCCATTTAGTTGATATAAGACCTTGACCATTAACAGCTTCTATTGGTGCTCTTACACTAACATCAGGCCTCTCTTACTGATTTCATTATAATTCTTTAACCATCTTCTTACTAGGTCTATTTATCCTAGTTATTTCTTCCTATCAATGGTGACGAGATATCGCTCGAGAAGGAACTCTCCAAGGATTACACAATAGAAGAGTTATTACAAATCTACGTTGAGGAATGATTTTATTTATCGTTTCTGAAGTATTCTTTTTTGTTTCGTTCTTCTGAGCCTTCTTTCATGCTAGTTTAGCACCTTCAGTGGAAATTGGTACCCAATGACCTCCTGCAGGAATTGAAACATTTAATCCATTTCAAGTACCCCTTTTAAATACTGCGATTCTTCTAGCCTCAGGTGTAACAATTACATGATCACATCATGCTTTAATAGGAGGAAACCATTCCCAAGCCGTTCAAGCACTTGCCTTAACAATTATTCTTGGAATTTACTTTACTGCCCTTCAGGCTTATGAGTATATTGAAGCTCCCTTTACAATTGCTGAAGCTGTTTATGGTTCTACATTTTTTGTAGCTACCGGATTCCACGGTTTACATGTAATTATTGGTTCGACTTTTCTATTAGTATGTTTATTTCGAATAAATAAATTTCACTTCTCAGCTACACATCACTTTGGATTCGAAGCAGCAGCTTGATATTGACATTTTGTTGATGTAGTTTGACTCTTCCTCTATGTTTCTATTTATTGGTGAGGAGGATGCTTAATTAGTATATAAAGTATTATAGACTTCCAATCTGTAGGTCCAAATTTTAGGATTAAGCAATTAAACTGATATTAGTCGCTTTTTTCATTGCCGTTATTATTAGATCTCTTCTAATTCTCCTCTCAACATTATTTTCTAAAAAAAGAATTCTTGATCGAGAAAAAGTTTCTCCCTTTGAATGCGGGTTTGATCCTAAAAATACATCTCGCATCCCCTTCTCAATTCGATTTTTTCTAATTGCAATTGTATTTCTAATTTTCGATATTGAAATTTCTATTTTACTCCCTCTAGGTCTAATTTCGAATTCTGTTCCTCCTCTACAATGAATAATTTCAGGTGGATTGTTTTTATTTCTAGTTACTGCAGGACTTTATTATGAATGAAAAGAAGGAACACTAGACTGAATTACATGAACTAGAAGCGAAAAATCGCTATCGGTTTCGACCCGATCCTTGGCCAATTGGCCCTTGTTCTTTAATTATAGCTAACGTAAGCAATATCACTGTTAATGATAAGATAAGTATCAACTTTAATTAAGAAAGTAGAAGTTTTTATAATATTTGACCTGCACTCAGAAGAAGGTAATTTCTATTACCCTACTTTGAATCTTAGTGGTGTATAAAACACACTTCATTTTCGTTGATGAGAAGAAAATCATTTTTCCTGAGATAGAAAATGAATCCCCTTGAAGCTGCTAACTTCAAGTCTTGCAACTATTGTAACATTTTCTTTCTAATATAAATACATGAAAATTACTTTTTTGAATTTCTTCGAGACCTTAAATTAACCTTAAATTACAAATTGACAGAAAGTAGTTTAAAAAAAATACAGGTTTTGGAAATCTATGATGCTTCCCTAAGTCTTTCTGAGTGACAAACTTTTTTCTTGCCCTTCCTGTATTCTTCTTTCTTGTAGGTACTTGAATCTACATTTCTAAACGTAAACACCTTATAAATATACTTATCAGTCTTGAGTATATCGTTTTAACAATTTTCCTATTGCTCATATTATCCACAATCAAAATAGGTGTAGAAACTTATGTTAGATTACTTTTCCTTGTAGCTTCGGTTTGTGAAGGTAGATTAGGTGTTGGTATAATAGTTACTATGGTCCGCTCCCATGGTTCAGATTATATTAGATGCTTTAGAGTATTAAAATGCTAAAAATAACTCTATTAATAGTTGGCCTCATAACAATATCTTTATCAAAAGAATTTATGTTTTATTTTGTCTATCTAATAATTTTAAGAAACACATGATTATTTATGTACAATAGAAATATTGTCAGAAATTCCTTTTTAGGATCTGATGTTCTTAGATGATTTATAGTACTCTTAACAATCTGAATTATTATACTAATATTACTTTCGAGACATGATTACAAAGTAAAAAACTATTTCTACCAGAAATTCTGTTTTGTTTTGACTTTGATATTAATACTTCTCTTTTTTACTTTCTCTACTACAGATTTATTATCCTTTTATATTTTCTTTGAAGGGTCCTTAATTCCAATTTATCTTTTAATTGTGGGTTGAGGATATCAACCTGAACGACTACAAGCTGGTATTTATTTATTATTATATACTATTTTCGCCTCACTTCCTTTACTAATTTCTATTTTCTTTACTGGAAAGATAGTAGGTGGATACAGTTTCTCACTCCTAAATCAAATCTTTGAAACTCCTTTTTGAATTAGATTTTGGTTTTTTTTCTCTATTTTTGCTTTTTTAGTAAAGCTTCCGGCCTTTTACGTTCATCTCTGGCTTCCCAAAGCTCATGTTGAAGCTCCCGTCTCTGGTTCTATAATATTAGCTGGTGTTCTTCTAAAACTAGGATGTTATGGTATAATGCGATTTATAGGATTCTTCCAAGGTAAAGTGATCTTTTTTAGAAGTCTATTGGTGTCTTTAGGATTACTAGGAGGCTTAGCTGTAAGCTTCATTTGTTTGCGTCAAGTAGACTTAAAAGCCTTAATTGCATATTCTTCAGTTAGACATATGGGCTTAGCATTAGGAGGATTAGGAAGATGAGGTCTTTGAGGTTTCAGCTCATGTTTATACACCTGTGTGGCACATGGACTTTGTTCCTCTGGATTATTTTTTCTATCAGGAGTTATTTACGAACGAAGAAGATCTCGAAGTATAATAATTAATAAGGGACTTCTAGAAATTATACCAAGATTATCTTTCTGATGATTTATGTATTGTATTGGTAACATGGCCGCCCCTGTAGTACTTAACCTTGTAGGAGAACTTGGACTGTTAGGAAGAATTTTAAGATTCAATTTTTTTACATTAACTCTACTAATAATTTTTTCATTCCTAGGGGCTTGTTATAGATTATACTTATTTTCATCCACTCAACACGGTATTCACTTTACTGGAGTTCGTTCCTTATCCGACGGGATTATACGAGAATATTTAATTCTCTTCCTTCATTTTTTCCCTTTATTCTTTTTAATCCTTGAGGTAGATTTTATAACATTTTGTCTAAATAGTTTAAAAAAAATTCAAGTTTGTGGTACTTGAGATGTAATAATTTACTTTGGACTATGTTTGTTATCAGAATATGAAACTTAATTTTTATACTATTTTTTACCTTTTCATTCCTTCTATTTTTTTTAGCTATACTCTTTCTAAATTTTTCTTTTAGAATTTATCTTAGATGAAATATTTTTTCTTGGGGAGCTACAGATGTTAATTTTATTTTTTTATTTGATTGAGTGTCACTCATATTCCTCGCCTTTGTTCTATTTATTTCTGGCAGTGTATTTTACTACTCCGGAGAATATATAGAGGGTGAGATTAACCTTTCTCGATTTATTTTCCTCTTAGCAGGATTTGTAGGATCAATAGGTTTGTTAATCTTTAGTCCTAACTTAATTAGAATTCTCTTAGGATGAGATGGACTAGGTCTTGTTTCATATTGTTTAGTAATTTATTACCAAAACTATAAATCTCTTAATGCAGGAACCTTAACTGTTCTTTCGAACCGAGTAGGTGATGTCTTAATTCTTGTGGGAATTGTTTGAATAATTAACTTTGGAGACTGAAGATTTACAGCATGGATAGGAAATAGTAGAAGACTGATTTTAACAAGAGCCTTAATTATCTTAGCCTCTCTTACAAAAAGAGCCCAAATCCCGTTTTCAGCTTGACTCCCAGCTGCTATAGCAGCTCCGACACCCGTTTCATCCCTAGTGCACTCCTCTACCTTAGTTACAGCAGGAATTTATCTAGTAATCCGGTTAGGGTGAGTTTACGATTTCTGAATAAATGAACTTTTAATAATCTTATCTGTTCTAACCATATTTATAGCTGGGCTGGGGGCTTGCTTCGAGTTTGATCTAAAAAAAATTATCGCTCTATCTACTTTAAGACAACTCGGTCTTATAATGTATAGATTATCGCTTGGTCTCGTAAAAGTTGCCTTATTCCACTTATTAATGCACGCCCTCTTTAAAGCCCTACTTTTTATAAGAGCTGGTTGTATTATTCATGGGTTTAAAGGATGACAAGATATCCGAATAATAGGAAATATAATAGTCTCCTTACCATTTATTAGATCTTGTTTTGTAGTTTCTAATCTAGCTCTTAGTGGTATACCCTTTCTAGCTGGATTTTACTCCAAAGACTTAATCCTCGAACTATCTCTTATAGAAGAACTTAACTTTTTAAGTCTATTTATATTATTTTTATCTACAGGTCTAACCGTCGCCTATACCTTTCGTCTTATTTACTACATAGTGCGACGAGATTTCGTCCTGAGAGGATCATGCAATCTTAGAGATGGATGAGGAATTATAACCAAAGCCTGTATAGGTTTAGTTATATTTTCCGTATTCTTTGGTGCGTTAATTTCATGATTAACTATAGATATCTCGTCTATTGTTCTCCCTAAAGAACTTAAAAACCTAACACTTAGAGTCTGTCTACTAGGAGCTCTAATTGGGTTTCTTATATCACAATCTGCTTTTAGATTCTCAAAAGCTAAATTTTCTCTAGCAACTTGATTTAGAGGATCAATATGATTCTTACCCTACATATCATCACAACCAATAGTATTAAAACCCTTAACATCAGGCTCAGAAATTATAACGCTCAGAGATATGGGATGACTTGAATTCTTTGGGGGACAAGGAATTATAAAATATATTAACTACATATCTTTAAAAATTCAATTGTTAAGTGATAATTCGATTAAAATATTTATTTTATTAATCTGGATTGTTCTTAGAATAGTATTATTTTTTTATTAAAATAGCTCAAATATAGAGTTTTGCATTGAAGCTGCAAAGGTGACCAAGGTCTTTTAATATTATTGTCCACGTAATTTATTCAACAAAATACCGGTCTTGTAAATCGGAAAAAGGTTATCGCCTCTTGGACTATGATAATGAACATAATTTTAGTTCTCATATTCATCCTAAATTTAATTTTCCTTTTTATATTCCACCCCTTAGCTATAATTTTCGTTCTTATTCTTCAAACAATACTAATTTCTCTTTTAATATACACCATTACACAATTTCCCTGATTTTCTTACACTTTAATTCTAGTGTTTTTGGGAGGTATATTAATTCTCTTTACCTATATATCCAACATTGCATCTAATGAAATATTTAAACCTAACATAAAAATACTGTTCCCGCTTATAACAGCACCAATTATTTCCCTTCTCCTCTCTCGTCCAAAACAAAACATAGCCGTAGAAAGTAAAACTTTATCTTCTGATCATTTCTCAAATCTCACTATCTTCAAACCTTTCTCCTTCTCAGTTATACCAATTACCATCTTAATGGCCTGTTATATTATTTTAACTCTCCTCACAGTAGTAAAAATCAGAAAAATAAGTCAAGGACCATTACGAATCATTTAATGTCAAAACCTATACGAAAGAATCACCCGCTTTTCAAAATTGTAAATGGGGCCTTAATTGATTTACCATCTCCCTCTAATATTTCTTATATATGAAACTTTGGGTCCCTTTTAGGACTATGTTTAGTTATTCAAATTCTTACCGGATTATTTCTAGCTATACACTTTGCTTCTGATATCTCCCTTGCATTCTCTTCAGTTGTTCATATTATGCGAGACGTAAACAGAGGATGATTAATCCGAACTTTACACGCCAATGGAGCCTCATTTTTCTTTATCTGTATTTACCTTCATGTCTCCCGTGGAATTTACTATGGTTCCTACAAAATATTTCATACTTGAATAACAGGAATTGTTATTCTCTTTTTAACTATAGCTGCAGCCTTTATTGGTTATGTTTTACCTTGAGGTCAGATATCATTTTGAGGAGCCACAGTAATTACGAATCTTTTCTCGGCAATTCCCTATATTGGACCTAGATTAGTGGAATGAATATGAGGAGGATTCGCAGTCGATAACGCTACTTTAACCCGGTTTTTCGCACTTCACTTTTTAGTCCCTTTCCTTATTGTTGGTATAGTAGCCGTCCATTTCTTATTTCTTCACCAAACAGGCTCGAATAATCCTCTGGGATTAAACAGAAATGCGGATAAAATTCCATTCCACCCATATTTTACATTTAAAGATATTTTAGGTTTCTGCGTAATAATTTTTTCTCTTCTTATAATTACTCTTTGAAGTCCTTACTTACTTGGTGATCCAGAAAATTTCATTCCAGCTAACCCCCTAGTAACTCCAGAACATATTAAGCCCGAATGGTACTATCTATTTGCTTACGCTATCCTACGTTCTATTCCTAATAAATTAGGAGGTGTAATTGCCTTGGTTATGTCAATTTTAATCCTGGCCATCCTGCCTTTATCTCAAAAAAGCAATTTCCGATGCTTAACGTTTTACCCTATTTCAAAATTCCTATTTTGATCTTATATTAGTACGGCTGTTCTTTTAACATGAATTGGAGGTATACCTGTAGAAGACCCATATATCATCATTGGTCAACTTCTAACCCTTGTATATTTTTCATTTTTTCTTACCTGCCCTTTAGCAAACCTTATCTGAGATAAGGCCATAGAAAAATAGCTGTTTGGCTGACTGGGAAGCAAGTGCTTTGAAAGCATTATATAGAAGTTCGAATCTTCTAACAGTTTCCGAAACTTGATGATAATGTCGTCAAAAAAAAAGGTGGCTGAGTTTAGGCGCTAGATTGTAAATCTAGTAACGAGTTTTTACTCCCTTTTTAAAAATTATGTATAAATTTTAGAAACCACATAGGAAAAGTTTTCATCATTAAATTAAAAGTTTAAAGCTTTATATTATAAGCTACTACGTGATGTTTAGATTAATAATAGTAGAATTACACTACTTCTTTTGCAGTCAAATTGCACTGTTCCTATAAACTAATTATTAAAAATGGTAGCTAAAAAGCAACTTCACCTTTGCAGAGTGACATTTTTCTTAAAATACACCATTAAAAAACTTCAAAGATTACCTTAAATCCTATATACATAAAAAGACAATGTAAAGTAAAAGGTAAAATACTTTTTCAAGCTAGACCCATTAATTTATCATACCGATAACGAGGTAAAGTTCCACGAAGTCATAAAACTAAATTAATAAAAAATCCTACTTTTAAAAAGAAGGTAAAAGATAAGTCACCCCCTAAAAATAAAACTACTATTACAGTTCTTATTAAAATAATCATAGAATACTCTCCTAAAAACAATAAAGCAAATCCTCCTGCTCTATATTCAACATTAAATCCAGATACTAATTCTGACTCCCCTTCTGCAAAATCGAAAGGAGTACGATTTATTTCAGCTAAACAAGAAACCACCCATACTACAGATAGAAGATAAAAGAAAAAAATGAAATAAAAAGAACTTTGGTATTCTACAAAATCCTCTAATCTGTACTCACCAACAATTACAATAAAAGATAAAAGGATTAAAGCTAAACTTACTTCATAAGAAATAGTTTGGGCAACAGCACGTAAACCTCCCAGTAAAGCATATTTAGAGTTTGATGACCAACCAGCAATTATCAAGGGGTAAACCCCTAATCTTAAAACACAAAGGAAGAAAAAAAAACCAAATTCAAAATCAAAAAATCCTGTTCTAAATGGAATTATGGTTCACAAAAATAAAGACATAAAAAATATAAACACAGGAGAAAAAAAGTACAATAAATAATTAGAAACTGAAGATCAAGTTTGCTCCTTAGTAAATAACTTAATTGCATCAGAGAAAGGCTGTAAAATACCCCTAAATCCTACTTTATTAGGTCCCTTACGAATTTGAATATACCCTAATACTTTACGTTCCAATAAGGTCAAGAAAGCTACAGAAATTAAAACACAAATTAAAAGTAAAATGTAATAGATCGTTAACATCACTATAAATTGGGAAGCTTAAATTCCCATGTTTAGATTCTAAATCTAATACAATTCTCTGCCAAATTTATATAGACCATATTAATAATCCTCTTTTATTTGTAAAAATTACAATCAACCAATCCTTTCGTACTAAGTTGAAACATCTAAATCAGAAGATAGAAACCAACCTGGCTTACGCCGGTCTGAACTCAGATCGTGTAAAATATTATAGGTCGAACAGACCTTAAAGCAGAACTGCTGCACCCTGCCTAAATTTTAGTCCAACATCGAGGTCGCAAACCTTTTTGTCGATTAGAACTCTCAAAAAAGATTACGCTGTTATCCCTAAGGTAATTTTTTCTTTTGATCTCTTTTAGAGGATCAACCGTATTTCAATAAAAATTTAAAAAATAAAGAGTTTCTTGTATCTTAATGTCGCCCCAACAAAATACCCATTTATATTTTACCTGAAAAAATCTATTTAGGGAAAATATTTTAAGGTATAAAACTCTATAGGGTCTTCTCGTCTTTCTGAAAAATTTTAGCTTTTTCACTAAAAAATTAAATTCAATTTTTATAACAAAAAAAGTCAATTTCTCGTTTAGCCATTCATACCAGTCTCCAATTAAAAGACTAATGATTATGCTACCTTAGCACAGTTAGGATACTGCGGCTCTTTAAATATTCAGTGAGCAGGCCTTACCTCCTTTTCTAGGAGGAAATGTTTTTGTTAAACATTCGGAAATTTTGTTTGCCGAGTTCTTCTGTTAAATTTATTTTTTTAAATTTTTATAAAATATTCAAAAAATTTTTTTTATAATCTTATCTACTAATATTATCATGTTTTCTTTTCTTAGAAAATTTACAAAATAACCCCATAAATCCAAAAGAAAATTAAATCTTAATCCTAATTTTTATATTTTATAACACTTTCCAATGGCTAATTCTAAGCCTATAAAAAAGACACAAAGATTATATCTTATACTGTGACTTTAGAGCTCATCCCCTAAAGTCTAAAAATGACTTAAGAATAACTTAAAAATAAAGTTTTCCTAAACATTCTAAACTAAATTTATTTCTGAAGTTACTAGATATTAATAAAAGCGATTAGAATTTCACCCCTAAACACACTTACAGAATTTTTTTGACACAAAAACTCTCAAGATTGCTTAGATCTTTTATTTTCGAGAAAAAATTTTAAAATTTTATTTTGATAACCACTAATACAAAAGGTACCTTAATTAATAAGTACTTTTTTCATGAAATATTTTCAAATATTTCAATATTTCCTTCACAGTACTAATTTTCTATAGTAAAAAAGAAATTTCGCTAACACTACTTATTTTCTTATACTTCTAACAAATAATCCTAAAAACTATTTTTGCCAAATTTGAGAACCTTGTAATAATACAAGAACCTTTTCAGTGTAAATGAAATGCTAAAACAGCTTGTTCCCATCAAGTACAATTTCCATTACACTTACCTTGTTACGACTTATCTCGTTTAAAAAAGAGAGCGACGGGCGGTGTGTACACAAGACAGAGCTCCCATCAAGTTTTCTTAAACTTTACAATTAAATCCACCTTCAAAAGATTTTTCATTCACTTTATCCGTATCATTCTTAAAATGTAACCCACCTCTATCTTCTACATTAGCTGCACCTTTACTTGAAGTCTATGATTTTATCATGCACGAGAGCTTTCTAAGGAAACTAACTGACAACAGCGGTATACAAACTGAATTACTAGTAAAAGTAGGGTCTTCGTGGCTCATCGTTTATAGGGCAGGTTCCTCTAAATGGCTATCTTGCCGCCAAATCCGTTAAATTTCATTTAGTAATACTATTCCAAGGCTCCTTCCTTATAAGTAACAGGGTATCTAATCCTGGTTCCTACTATAACTGTAATTTCTATGTCTTTATGTTTTTGTTCCAAATTAAAATTCTACTTAATAATTTAAAAAAAATTCCTTTAATCCTCCATAAAAATAACCTCGTATATTAATCTTAACTTGAAGCAGGAGTATAACCGCGGCTGCTGGCACGCCATTATCCACTTCTTAAAAATTACCTAGATAGAACTATTCGTATATTTCTAATATTTTCTACTGAGAGTTTCTTTTTAAAATTCTATTTTTTCTAACTTCCCGCATAAACCTACATGTAAATCTATCTTATAGCTAAGACTACAACACGGACCTCAACGATCAATTAAACGTAAAAAATATTTTTTACAGAAATTAATTTATAAATCTTAATAAAAAATTTTAAAAAGAAACTATCTATTATGGTCCATGTACTTAAATAGTCTTAAAAATTTTTCCCAAAGACTTCTTTATTTTAAAAATTTCCGGAAATACGCGATCTACCTCACATTTAACCCCACAAAATCTCCGACCTTTTAAGCCAAGTCCCAGGGAAGAGATTATGTAAAAAATAAACAATTAATAATTGACCCCCTAGTCTTGTAGAGACTTTTTTAAAACTTTACTTAAAAAAAATAAAATTTTTCAGATAAATAAATAAAAAACTTTTCCTACAGGAAAAAGTTTACCTTAATTCTTTTAACCGAAAAAAATACTTTACAATAAATTCTAGACCTAATTTTTTTAATTTTTACAAAAAATG